AAAGTTATCCAAAGTTATATACAAATAACTGCCCCCCTTTTTTGTATTTCCTTAATCCTTAATTGAATTTCGTTTGATTAGAATAAAATTCCTTAAAAACCCCCACCCTTTTTAAAATATCCTGAACAATTCCTGTAGGTTGAGCCCCTTTTTCAAGGAAATAGAGAATGGCGGGAACATTTAAATAAGTTTGATTCTTTATCGGATCATAAAAGCCTAGTTTCTGAAGATCTTTTCCTTCTCTTCGAGATCGAACATCAATTGCAACGATTCGATAGACAACTCATTGAGATAGATGTAGATGAACAATACACCCCCCCTAGAAACGTATAGGAAGTTTTCTCCTCGTACGGCTCGAGAAAAAAAAAAGAATTGGATTTGAAGTTTTATCTATGGTATGGAATTCGAATAAATTCCATAAATGACAAAAGGTTCTATAAAATCATCAAATCAATTAGACTGGAGTTTAAGTCTGTTTTTTCTTCTTCTTTTATAAAAAAAAAACCATTCTTACTCATAACTCAAGTTAGATAACTCTCCAATAATTCAAAAGAGAATCTTTCGTTTATTGAGTGGTCTTTACCCCCTTTTTTGTTTGTCTCGGTTAAAATCTATTTGGATTCTTAAGTCTGGCCCAGTTAGTGAGACGATTAAAACGGTGTTTCCTTGTTCTGGGATCCTTTATCTTTGTTTTAAATCATTGGGTTTAGGCATTACTTCGGTCCTTCTTAATCCTTTCAAAATGGCAGCAACATACCCCTTTTTTTTATTTCCTTCTATCAAAGAATCCTACGGACAATGGATTCCCGCGTGATACACTTTGGATCGAAAGGGTTTGATTAATTCCAAGAAATTTTCCTTTTGAATTGGAAACTTGCTCGAATGGGATCCCTTCCATTTCTATATCGAAGATATATTCACGAAGTTGCTCCAATTTATTGATTTGCATTAACCCTAGATTCTTGTCCTGAGAAATGAATTAATACTTTCTACTCGAGCTCCATCGTGGACTATTTAGGTTACCAACGGATGTCGAAGCCAAGAGCACCCTCATTCCTATAGAAATTGAAAATGGTGGATATAAGAAAGAATCCACAATGGATCGTGTCCTTCAAGTCGCACGTTGCTTTCTACCACATCGTTTCAAACGAAGTTTTACCATAACATCCCTCTAATTTGGAACCAGTATGGAATTGATTCAATTATGGAATCATGAATAGTCATTGGTTTGTAGACATCGTAATCTATATCCCTTTGTTCTATAATGTTCTTTAGAATATAGAAGAGAGATTTTATATATAGCTATAGATCGGTAAATAAAGAATATAGCTACAAATCGGTAAAGAGGTTTCTGAATAAGTTTTAGCAAGTCCTCTTAATTTAAAATGAAAAAGAATTTATATTTAATAATTATAGTTAATAATAGATTAAAAGTTAGGGTTAAATATTTGTTAAATATTTTCATTTTTAAATTCAAAATCGAGGGGGTCAAAAACCTTTTTCACAAAAATAGAATAAATAGAATAAGAATAGAAGGATACATATACGTTAAACATTTCCTCATTTTTTTTTATTTTGTTTAAGCTGTGTAGTTCAGCAAGATTTCGCTAATCGAATCTTTCCATACATAATATAATATCCATACATAATAGAATAGAAACATAATAGAATAGAAAGTGAATAAAAGAGAATAAAAGATATAAAACATAAAAGACCCCCTTTTAAGTGTTACATAAATTTACAATTATTTATTAGGGCCAAACACGAAATACTTATTCAAAGAAAATACATCGGATTCGGATAGATATATAATTACATATATAATTTTATAATTTGATTTTTGTTAATGCAATTCAGGCAGACACAGAAATTTGAATATCTTCGGTTAATGTATTCGCCCCCGGGGTACTACAGGACTAATGGGACATAAGAGAAAAAAATGGGAATTATGCTCGGGGATGCGGACTGGCTAGGTACAAATCCCAACAAGTCCAAATTAAGTTGCTCCCTTTTTTTTTTTTATTTTAGTCTAACCCCTTAGGAGAATTAATCCTATAGGCTTTGAATGAATTTCATTAGTACCAAAATAGTTAGAATTAAGAAATCTATATAAAAATTCCTAAAAATATAGTTTCTAGGATACGAAATAATAGATAGGATCCTTAAAATCCAAATATTGATAAAATAGAAAATCAATATGGGACGGAATGTTTTTATAAATAACTAACTTCCCGAAACAAGATGGGATGGAGCATAGGATGAAAAGACCCCCTTTTTTTAAATTCCAACTCTGGGAACCGATGTTCCCAATTTACCTGGATCAGAAATAGAGTCAATTACATTTGCGTGTCATTTGTACGCGATTCAATTCAGTTTGTGTAAAAAAGATATGATTCATGCATAAAAGATAAAAAAAAAGAAAGAAATTCCAGCTAACATTAGACGTTACCCCATTCAACAAAATCTTTATTCTATTCTAAGATAATGAATATGCTCTGGGACGAAAGGATTCGAACCTTCGAATGGCGGGACCAAAACCCGTTGCCTTACCACTCGGCCACGCCCCATTTAGGTTTCTATTCGAAACTACTTTCGATACTACTAAACGATACTAAGAAAGTAACCATACTACTAAAGTATAATTATTAAAGTATAATTATTAAAGTATAATTATAAATTATAATTAGTAAAAAAAAATAGTACTATTTAATAGTAAATTATATTACAGTATTCGTTATTTGTCAACTCCAATCTAATTTATTCTATAGATATTTAGATTATTACTAGGATTTTTTTTATTAATATAATTAATATAGAATTCTATTTATTTTTATTTATTTATTTTATTAATATAGATTAATTATATGGATTAATATAGAATTATATAGAATTAAACTTAATTTATTGATCATTAGATATAATTCAATTAAGATATTGTATGAAAGTATGATTTCCTCTATTCTCTTTTGAGAATTGGAGGATTTTTGATTGGGTGAGTTCAAAAGAAAAGAAGGATTTTTTGTCTACCTAAATTTTCCCCTTTTTCCTTATATCATATCAATAATTCAATCAAAATGCAATTATCTCCAAGAACAAAATGTCTGTTATGCTTAATATCTTTAGTTTGATCTGTATCTGTCTTAATTCTGCCTTTTATTCAAGTAGTTTTTTCTTCGGAAAATTGCCCGAGGCCTACGCTTTTTTGAACCCAATCGTAGATGTTATGCCAGTCATACCCGTGTTCTTTTTTCTCTTAGCTTTTGTTTGGCAAGCTGCTGTAAGTTTTCGATAAGATCCTTAATCTAAAATATCTAAAATCTAAATTATTTAAATTGAAAAATTTCTTACAAATTTTCTAGATTTCCTCGAAAGTTCGTGATTTTTTCTAGAAAGAAACTCGGCTCTTGATATCCAAATAGGATATGTGGTAGAAAAATGGAGGATCTATTCTCTTTTTTTTTAATTATCTTGGAGATTGTGTAATGCTTACTCTCAAACTCTTCGTTTACACAGTAGTGATATTTTTTGTTTCTCTCTTCATCTTTGGATTCCTATCTAATGATCCTGGACGTAATCCTGGGCGCGAAGAATAAGGGTTTTTCTTTTCTATTTTCTTCGGATTTTTTGTTTATATAAAAACATTTGCCAAATTTGAAAAAATAAAATAAATAAATAAAGTCATCAAGGGAAGCGGAAAGAGAGGGATTCGAACCCTCGGTACGAATAACTCATACAACGGATTAGCAATCCGCCGCTTTAGTCCACTCAGCCATCTCTCCTAATTGAAAATTGGGTTAGATTACACATAAAAAAAAAATAAAGAGTATTTCTTTCTCTATTATATAGATATGTACCATTTTTATCAGTAATTTTTTTTTTCGATAAATAAAGAATAAATAAAGAGAAGGGCTCGAAAGTGCCAACAATATAAAGAAAACCAAAAGCGACCCCTTCGTATTTTGTTCGAAAGACCCTTCTTATTGTTATTGATACGGCCTGGTCTGGTCAGTACCCAGCCGGGCCTCTTTTTGTTTTGTTCCAACTAATTATAGAAAAATAATGATAATTTTTAATTTATCTGATTTGAAAACAAAAATGCTTAGTATTTTTAGTATTTTATATATAAATATAAAATAAATATATAAATATAAAATATATAAAAAAGGGAATAGGCAATATTCAAGCACGAACAAAAAAAGAAGAAGGACTATTTCCATCCGCGAAAACGAAAAAAAAAGAGGGTAAATACGCTAAATTTTTGGATTCTTTGATGATCCCATCTTATTATACCCATTTTCCGGTTCGACAAAAGGTCCAGTTGTATACAATAATCGAATTGTAGCGGGTATAGTTTAGTGGTAAAAGTGTGATTCGTTTTTTTAACCCTTTGATAGTTAAAGGGTCTTTGTTTTCGGTTTGATTCGTATTCCGACCAAAAACTTTATTTGAAAAAAGAAAAGGATTTAATCCTTTACCTCTCAATCACGGATTCGAGAAAAAATATAAATTCTCGTGATTTGTATCCAAGGATCACTTAGAAAGTGACAAATTGGATTATGAAATTACGAAACATAATTTTGGAATTGGATTAATACTTCCAATTGAATCAGTATGAGTAAAGGATCCATGGATAAAGATAGCAAGTAGGTTTCTAATCGTAACTAAATCTTCAATTTTTGCTTTACAAATACAAAATTGAATAAAAATAGCTATTAAATGATGACTCTGGTTTACTAGAGGCATCGACCCGTTTTTTTAGCTCGGTGGAAACAAAATCCCTTTCCTCAGGACCGTCTCAAATAAAAATAGAGAACGAAGTAACTAGAAAGATTGTTAGAATTACTCTCTTCTAGAGGGATCATCTAGAAAGAAATAAGTAGTCAGACAAAAGTTGACATAGATGTTATGGGTAGAATTTTTTTTGTAAGTTTGTTCACATCCATATCCATAAAGGAGCCGAATGAAACCAAAGTTTCATGTTCGGTTTTGAATTAGAGACG